GTTGGACAAGCAGATTCACATCTCTTACAACCTACACAGTCCTCTGTTCTTGGAGCAGGAGCAATTTGCTTAGCTTTACATCCGTCCCAAGGTATCATTTCCAATACATCTGTGGGGCAGGCTCGTACACATTGAGTACACCCTATACATGTATCATAAATCTTTACTGAATGTGACATTGGATCTATCAATTTTTTGAACGTTATCAATTTTCGATCTGGTAAAATCAGTAGTAACTGAATCATATATTGTAGACACCAGACGAATCGGTGGTTTACCAGAATTTTTTTTTGAATTTAATAATCAATCTACTTCTGGATCTGGTCATGAGAATGAGAGAGGTCCAAGATACTTTGATTTATTACGTTTCAGCAAACATGGTCATACGAGTTATACACGACACGCTAATTCTAATTGGTAAATATTCTATATATCTGTCTTTATTTATATCATTACGACTATTTATTCAACAAATTCGATTGATTGATACGAGTTGATTTTCTGTTACGATAGATCGACGAAACAATAGCTGGCCCAATAGCTGCTTCAGCGGCTGCAATAGCTATAACAAAGATCGAGAAAATGTCTCCTTTTAATTGTCGACTATCAAATAAATCAGAAAATGTTACGAGATTTAGATTAACCGCATTCAGTATAAGCTCAAGACACATAAGTGCTCTAACCATGTTTCGGCTTGTGATCAATCCATAAATACCGATAGAAAATAAATAGGCACTCAAAATAAGTACATGCTCGGTCATCATTGACCAACTCCTCATCAATTGAGATTGATTTCAATATGAACAACAATACAATTTAACCGATTTGATTGACTAGAATATAAAAAGTACGGAAAAAAGGAAGGTATTAGTAATGGATCGAACTCAAACCCATTCAATTTAATATATGAACAATAGAATATCAAAATGGAACTGAAGGGAAATTGATGTCATAATAATAACACAGAACAAAACACGGCCTTATTTATTTTATTTGATTTTGGATTTCTAATTCTAAGTATTTATTACTGACGAGCCATAGCAATTGCACCTATCAAAGCAACTAAAAGAATTATAGAAATGAGTTCAAATGGAAGATAAAAATCTGTTGATAAATGAATTCCAATTTGTTGAACGTTACTTGTCAGGTCCTGCTCTATAATCTGGTTTGATCTTGTAGTCCAAATAATCCCGTACCATGACGTATCTGAGATAGTAGTAATTAGTGAAAAAAGAATACTTGTACAAACCAGTGAAGTAACTCCATCTCCAACTGTCCAAAGATATAAATCCTTGTAATATTCTGAACCATTCATGAACATCACAGCAAATACGATTAAGACATTTACGGCTCCCACGTAAATAAGGAGCTGTGCAGCAGCTACAAAATAGGAGTTAGATGGAATATGGAATAAGGATATACAAACAAGAACCAATCCTAATGAAAAGGCAGAATAAATTGGATTGGTAAGTAATACCACCCCTAGGCCTCCTAATATAAGACCTGATCCTAGAAATACTAAAAGAATATCATGTATTGATCCAGGTAAATCCATTATGTGTAAAATAAGAGATAAATAAGTTGAAATATTTCATTTTCATGACCTTACTGAGCGGGCCAGGAAAAAAGAGGTTACCCTATCTTTCTTTTTTTTTCTTGTATATGCCTAATTGAATTGAATCTTAATGTGGTGTGGATTGATGTAGATACAGTTATTGGACCAATCCCGCTTTTGTATCCGAAAGAGTACTTGAAATTTGATATTTCGAAATCATCACGGATATATGAATCTATTCTAAATCCAAATCAAGCCGTGATTCTCACCAATCAATAGTTATGTTTTGTAGTTACTAACCAACCAAAATGAAAGAAACTTCGCTTCTTTAGATCAAAACGGAATCTTAGTAATTGGTAATCGTTCTTGAATCAAGGGGGTTATCCGTGGCTATTTTTATTTGAGTCGAATTCATAATTGTTCGAATTGTGTAATCGCCAATTACTGACATTGGTAACCGACCCAAAGCAATTTGATTATAATTCAATTCGTGACGATCGTAAGTAGAAAGTTCATATTCTTCAGTCATTGATAAACAGTTTGTTGGACAATACTCGACGCAGTTACCACAAAATATACAGATTCCGAAATCAATACTATAATTAAGCAATCGTTTCTTTCTAATATCTGTTTCCAATCTCCAATCAACAACGGGTAGATCTATGGGGCATACACGAACACATACTTCACAAGCAATGCATTTATCAAATTCAAAGTGGATTCGACCGCGGAAACGCTCTGATGTGATCGATTTTTCATAAGGATATTGAATAGTTACAGGTAAACGATTCGCGTGGGATAAGGTAATCATGAAACTTTGACCAATGTACCTTGCAGCTCGTACTGTTTGTTGACCATAATTCATGAACCCGGTCACCATAGGGAACATATTGTGGATATCCATGAATAAATTGATGTTTCTTTCTCTTGCTTGAGAGAGGTTAT